TTGAAAAACCTCTTGTGACCCTTCTTTTCGACTATAAAAGATTCCGTCGTCCATTTCGATATATAAAAAAAAAAAAGAATCAATTTGAACATGCTGTAAGAAATGACATAGCACACTTTTTTTTTTATACATGTCAAAGTGATGGAAAAGAAAGGATCTCTTTTACGTATCCAGCAAGTTTGTCAACTTTTTTGGAAATGATACAAAAAAAGATGTCTTTTTTTACAACGGAAAAACTCTCCTCTGATGAATTGTATAAACATTGGAGTTACACCAATGAACAAAAAAGGAACAACTTAAACAAGAAGTTTCTAAGTAGAATCGAAGTTTTGGATAAAGGATCTCTTACCCGGGATGTACTCGAAAAAAAGACTAAATTATGTAATGATGAAACTAAAAAAGAATACTTACCTAAAATATATGATCCTTTCACATATGGATCTTCTCGGGGAAGAATGAAAAAATTATTTTCACCTGTAATCCTAAATGAAACTTATATCCAAAATAACAGAGAAATCATTTGGATAAATAAGATTCACGGTTTTCTTCTTCTTATTAATGATTATCACGAATTTGAACAGACAATAGACAGATTGAGTAGAAAATTATTTTCAAGAGAAAAAAGAAAAGTACGTTCTTTATTTCCAGAACCCAAACGAGAGAAAATTGATTCAGAATATCGAATCAAAATTTTCAAATTTTTATTTGATGCAGTTCTAACGATTCCCAACGCTCAAACAATTAGAAAAAAATCTATTGGAATAAAAGAAATTAGTAAAAAAGTTCCTCGATGGTCATACAAATCAGTGTCTGATTTAAAAAAAAAGGAAAGCGAAACCGAAGAAAACGTGGCGGACGGTCCTGTAATTAGTACAAGAAACGTCAAACGGATATTGATTTTTACTTATACTAATAACAAATATAATAAGAATCTTGAGCAAAAAAAGGAAGTAAAGTTGAGACGCTATTCGTACAAATCGGATTTTCGTCGAGAACTAATCAAAGGCTCCATGCGCGCACAAAGACGCAAAACCGTTACTTGGGAATTTTTTCAAGCAAATACCCATTCACCCCTTTTTTTGGACAGAATAAAGAAACTCTTTTATTTTTCTTTTGAGATTTCCGGACCGATCAACGGAATTTTTCGAATTTTTAGAAATTGGATGTGGAAACAAAAAGACCAAAAACAGTCTGATTATACAAACGAAATGAAAAATAAAATTGATAAAAAAGAAGAATACAAAAGAAAAGAAAAAGGACGGATGAAAATAGCAGAAACCTGGGATAGCTTTTTCCTTTCTCAAGTAATAAGAGGGTTTCTATTATTAACTCAATCGATTCTTAGAAAATATATTATATTACCTTCATTGATAATAGCTAAAAATCTCGCTCGCATACTATTATTTGAATGGCCCGAGTGGTCCCAGGATTTAAATGATTGGAAAAAGGAAATGCATGTTAAATGCACCTATAATGGTATTCAATTATCCGAAACAGAATTTCCGTACAACTGGTTAACAGACGGTATTCAAATAAAGATCCTATTTCCTTTTTCCCTAAAATCCCGGCGCAGATCTAAGCTACAATCCCTTCATAAGGATTCATTGAAAAAAATAAAAGGACAAGAAAGTGATTTTTGTTTTTTAACAGTTTTGGGAATGGAAACTGAATTTCCTTTTGGTTCTCCCCGAAAACAACGTTCATTTTTTGAACCCGTTTTGCAAGAATTCAAAAAAAAAATTAGAAAATGGAAAACCAAGTCTTTTATAGTTTTAAGAATTTTAAAAGAAAGAACAAAAATTTTCCGAAAAGTGGCAAAAGAAACAAACAAATGGGTCATCAAAAGCATTCGATTTCTAAAAGGAAGAATAAAAAAACTTTCAAAAAGAAAGCCAATTCAATTAGTTATATTGGGAGAAACGAGAGAAATAGAGGATTTGGGTGAAATTAAAAAAGATTCGATAACAATAATCGGGAATCATACGATTAACGAATTGTCTATTCAAATTCGATCTATGCATTGGACAAATTTCTCACTAACAGAAAAACAAATGAAAGATCTAAGTAATAGAACAAACATAATCAGAAACCAAATAGAAAAAATTACAAAAGAGAAGAAAAAAGAATTGCTAACTCAAGAAATAAATATTAGTTCTACCAAAATAAGTTATCGTGCTAAAATATTAGAATCATCAAAAAAGATTTGGCAGATATTAAAAAGAAGAAATACTCGATTAATCCGTAAATCATATTTTTTTATAAAATTTTTGATTGAAAGGGTATACATAAACTTTTTTTTATCTATACTTAATATTCCAAGAATGAATGCAAAATTTTTTTTTGAATCAACAAAAAAAATTCAAATTCAAAATGTCCACAATAATGAAGCAAATCAGGAAAAAATTAATAAACCAACTAAAAATACAATTCACTTTCTTTCGACTCTAAAAAAATCACTTTATAAGATTAGTAATAATAATAAGAATTCAAAGATTTTTTGGGATTTATCTTCTTTCTCACAATCACAAGCATATGTATTTTACAAATTATCACAAACCCAAGTTATTAACTTTTCTAATTTAAGATCTGTCCTTCAATATCACGGAACATCTCTTTTTCTTAAGAATGAACTAAAAGATTGTTTTGAAAAAAAAGGAATATTTCAGTACGAATTAAGACATAAACCTTTTTGGAAGTTTGGAATGAATGAATGGAAAACCTGGTTAAGTAGTCATTATCAATACGATTTACCTAGGATTAGATGGACTAAATTAGTACCACAAAAATGGCGAAATCGAGCGAATCAAGACTGTATGACTCAAAATAAAGATTTAAACAAAAAAGATTCATATGAAAAAAACGGATTAACTCATTACCAAAAAGAAAAACAAAATCTTTTTGAAGCGGACCCATTACAGAATCAAAAATCCAATTTTCAAAAATACTATAGATATGATCTTTTATCATATAAATCTATTAATTATGACGATAAGAAAGACTCGTCTATTGATAGATCACTAGTCCAAGAAAGTTTTTATAATTACAACATAGGGAAAGGAAAATTTTTTGGTATGCTGGGAAGTATCCCTATCAATAATTATCTAGGGGAAGACGATATTATGGATATAGATAAAATTTCGAATAGAAAATATTTTGATTGGAGAATTCTCTATTTTTGTCTTAGAAATAAGATCGATATTCAATCCTGGGTTGATATGGATACTGGTACCAACAGTAATCAAAATACTAAGATTGGGGCGGATAATTATCAAATAATTGATGAAATTACTAAGAAAGGTCTTTTTTATTTTACAATTCATCAAAATGAAGAAATTAACCCATCCAATCAAAAAGAGTTCGTTTTTGATTGGATGGGAATGAATAACAAAATACTAAATAGTCTTATATCAAATTGGGAGCTTTGGTTCTTCCCAGAATTTGTGCTACTTTTTAATGCATATAAAACGAAACCATGGATCATACCAATCAAATTACTTCTTTCCGATTTTAATGGAAATGCAAATGGTAATAAAAAGAGAACTATAAAGAAAAAGGAATATCTTTTTATATCATCGAATAAAAAAAAATATCTTGAATTAGACAATGGAAGTCAAGAAGAAAAAAAAACCACAAGCCAAGGAAATCCGAGATCAGATGCACAAAACCAAGTAAGTCTTGGATCAGTTCCCTCAAAGCAAGAAAAAGATGTTGAAGAAAAGTATGCGGGATCTGACATGAAAAAACGTAGAAAGAAAAAGCAATACAAGAGCAATATAGAAGCAGAGCTTGATTTCTTACTAAAAAAAGATTTTCATTTTCAGTTGAGATGGGATAATTCTTTAAATGAAAAGGTAATGAATAATATCAAAATCGGTTGTCTCCTGCTACGACTGATAAATCCAAGAGAAATTGCTATATCCTATATTCAAAGGGAAGAAATGCGTCTGGATATTTTGATGACTGAGAAGGATTTCGCTCTTGCCGAATTGATGAAAAGGGGAATAGTTATTATCGAACCCGCTCGTCTGTCTGTAAAAAATGCTGGACAATTTTTTATATATCAAACCATAGGTATTTCATTGGTTCATAAGAATAAGCGCCAATTAAAATTTAATAAAAGATACCGAGAAAAAGGCTATGCTGATAAGAAATTTTTTGATGAATGGATTCCAAGCCATCAACTAAGGACTGGAACTAAAGACAAAAAGCATTATGATTTGCTTGTTCCTGAAAAGATTTTATTCCCTAAACGTCGTAGAGAATTGAGAACTCTAATTTGTTTCAATTCGAAGAATAGAAATGGTATGCGTAGTTACGTTTGGGATAAAAGAAAAGATCTTGCTAGAGAAAAAAAGAAATTCATTAACGTAAAGTTCTTTCTTTGGTCCAATTATCGATTAGAAGATTTAGTTTGTATGAATCGCTATTGGTTTAATACCAATAATGGTAGTCGTTTCAGTATGGTAAGGATACATATGTACCCACGATTGAAAATTCGTTAATACTATGTTTTTCTTATCTATGCTTATGGTGTGTGGGATATATGAAAACCCAGATATTCACACATACCTTATCTTCGATTCCATTCTGATACATGATACCCATTTAATGATATCCATATCAATTAGATCTATAAATGAATCAACAGAATCGTTTTTTTTAGGTATCAACTTTTCTCTTTTCCACAAATATAAGATACTTTTGGATCCCTAATCAAATTGCAAATTGAATTCATTTTTGGTTGATTTTAGAGAAAGTTGATAACGAACGTAAGATTGTTGTGTATATCAAATTAAAATGACTAACATTATTATTATTGATCAGTAAAATTCATATAAAAAAAGGAGGGAGGAGATTTTGTTTTATGGTAAAAAATTCATTCATCTCAATTATTTTTCAAGAAAAAAGAGAAGAAAACTGCGGGTCTGTTGAATTTCAAGTAGTCAGGTTCACCAATAAGATACGAAGACTTACTTCACATTTGGAATTGCACAGAAAAGACTATTTATCTCAGAGAGGTCTACGGAAAATTCTGGAAAAACGCCAACGGTTGCTATCGTATTTGTCAAAGAAAAATAGAGTACGTTATAAAGAATTAATTATTCAGTTGAATATTCGGGAGTCAAAAAATCGTTAATTTGAAATCCAATTTTGAAATATTTGATTTATTAGATTTTGAATATTGATGAACTTCTTTTTGTTTTCAACAATTCATGCTAAGAATGAATCGAGGAAAAACCTATGAATATACTAGCTACTGGGAAAGACCTTATGGTAGTCAATATGGGCCCTCACCACCCATCAATGCATGGTGTTCTTCGTCTCATCGTTACTTTAGATGGTGAAGATGTTATTGACTGTGAACCAATATTGGGTTATTTACACAGAGGGATGGAAAAAATTGCGGAAAATCGAACAACTATACAATATCTGCCTTATGTAACACGTTGGGATTATTTAGCTACTATGTTCACAGAAGCAATAACTGTAAATGGACCAGAACTGTTGGGAAATATTCAAGTACCTAAAAGGGCCAGCTATATCAGAGTAATTATGTTGGAGTTGAGTCGTATAGCTTCTCATCTGTTATGGCTTGGCCCTTTTATGGCAGATATTGGTGTACAGACTCCTTTCTTCTATATTTTCAGAGAAAGAGAATTAGTATATGATCTATTCGAAGCTGCCACCGGTATGAGAATGATGCATAATTATTTGCGTATCGGAGGAATAGCAGCTGATTTACCTCACGGCTGGATAGATAAATGTTTGGATTTCTGTGATTATTTTTTAACAGGGGTTGTTGAATATGAAAAACTTATTACGCGAAACCCTATTTTTTTAGAACGCGTTGAAGGAGTAGGCATTATTGGTGGAGAAGAAGCAATAAATTGGGGTTTGTCAGGACCAATGCTACGAGCGTCTGGACTCGAATGGGATCTTCGTAAAGTCGATCATTATGAGTGTTACGACGAATTTGATTGGGAGGTACAGTGGCAAAAAGAAGGAGATTCATTAGCCCGTTATTTAATCCGAATGGGTGAAATGACGGAATCCATAAAAATTATTCAGCAAGCTTTGGAAGGAATTCCGGGGGGGCCTTATGAGAATTTAGAAATCCGATGCTTTGATAGAGAAAACAACCCAGAACGGACTGATTTTGAAGATCGATTCATTAGTAAAAAACCCTCTCCTACTTTTGAATTGCCGAAACAAGAACTTTATGTGAGAGTCGAAGCCCCAAAAGGAGAATTGGGAATTTTTCTGATAGGAGATCAAAGCGGTTTTCCTTGGAGATGGAAAATTCGCCCACCAGGTTTTATCAATTTGCAAATTCTTCCGCAGTTAGTTAAAAGAATGAAATTGGCTGATATTATGACGATACTAGGTAGTATAGATATCATTATGGGAGAAGTTGATCGTTGAAATGCTAATTGCTACAACAGAAGTACAAGATATCAATTCTTTTTCCAGATTGGAATCCTTAAAAGAGGTCTATGGGATCATATGGATGCTTGTTCCTATTTTCACGCCTGTATTGGGAATCACAATAGGTGTACTCGTAATTGTGTGGTTAGAAAGAGAAGTATCTGCAGGAATCCAACAACGTATTGGGCCTGAATACGCTAGCCCATTGGGAATTCTTCAAGCTTTAGCCGATGGGACAAAACTACTTTTGAAAGAGAATCTTCTTCCATCTAGAGGAAATACTCGGTTATTCAGTATTGGACCATCTCTAGCAGTCATATCAATTCTACTAAGTTATTCAGTAATTCCTTTTAGTTATCGCCTTGTTTTAGCTGATTTCAATATCGGTATTTTTTTATGGATTGCCATTTCAAGTATTGCTCCTATTGGACTTCTTATGTCAGGATATGGATCAAATAATAAATATTCCTTTTTAGGTGGTCTGCGAGCTGCTGCTCAATCGATTAGTTATGAAATACCATTAACTTTATGTGTTTTATCAATATCTCTACGTGCGATTCGTTAAAACAGAAACTCTTCTTTTCCCTATGCTTTTCCTTCGACAAAAAAAAGAAATTTAATAGATATCTTCATCTTTTTATTCATTTATTTCTTCTTTAGGTTAATAAAATTAATTAGGTAGTTATATATGAGTGAAAGAAAACAACTTCGAAATTCGCAGTAAAAGTGGGTTGAGTCTCATTTCCTGTGTACAAGAGTTAAGGTTAAGCCGAAGTAAACAAACATGGAAGAAGCCCTTTACCCCAAGATTGGTTGATTGGTCATCCTGGCTTGAAGCGGACTCAAAGGATCAACCCTATGGAGTTTTCACTATCGTTTGTATGTATTACAATACAGATATTACAAAAGGGGGATTAAAAAAAAGATGGGTGAGTAGGAAGGAACACCAAAAAACACACAAAGGATTAGTAATGGAAATTATGTAAATTATCTAAAAGGATACTTCTGCATATCATAAAAAGAATACCAATTGGGGCTTTAAATTGGTAGAAATGATCAGGCAGTACTCCCCACAATTCCGATCCAGAGTATGCTCCTATCCACTGATTAAAGAAATGACTATCGGGAACGAAATAATACTTTACCCTTTTTTAAGCGCCCCTTTTCCTTTTCTCAGAATGAAGAAGAGGAACAAAAAAAAAATAGAAAAAATACAATTCCAATATAAACAAAAAAGATCTTTTTATTCTTTCTTTCATATATTCATAGAAATCAAATTCCTGTCCTGATTCATGAACTAATGGAATGCTTAATTCTTTTTCGTAATTGAAAATAAAATGATGGGTTGAAATATCTATTGATATTTATACAAGGAGTATTTTATTCAAGGAGTGATTAAGTTATTACTCAAGACAGAAAAATTGAAATTCGTAAAGGATGAGATCAATTCAGAAATATTCTTTATTTTTTATTTATTTTTAGAGTTTATAGCAGATAGAATTCCATTGGTATAATATAATTGGGGACCTTCCAATAGATTTTGACTCTATCCGATAACCATATCAAGATAACTAATACTGGCTCAGTCCTTACATTTATTTGTGGCCCTGAGGAGCCGTATGAGGTGAAAATCTCATGTACGGTTTTGTAATAGCGATGGGAACAGGAATGTTATCACCGACTATGATTATCTAACAGTTCAAGTACAATTGATATAGTTGGCGCGCAGTCAAAATATGGTTGGTTGGGGTGGAATTTGTGGCGTCAACCCATAGGGTTTATGGTTTTTCTAATTTCTTCTCTAGCGGAATGCGAGAGGTTGCCTTTTGATTTACCAGAAGCCGAAGAAGAATTAGTAGCAGGTTATCAAACCGAATATTCAGGGATCCGGTTTGGTTTATTTTACGTTGTTTCTTATCTAAATCTATTAGTTTCCTCTTTATTTGTAACAGTTCTTTACTTGGGTGGTTGGAATCTTTCCATTCCGTACATATTTGTTCCGGAGCTATTTGAAATAAATAAAGCGGATGGAATTTTTGGAACGACAATTGGTATCTTTATTACTTTAGCTAAAACTTATTTGTTCTTGTTCATTCCTATCACAACAAGATGGACTTTACCTAGATTAAGAATGGACCAACTCTTAAATCTTGGCTGGAAATTTCTTTTACCTATTTCTCTCGGTAATCTATTATTAACAACTTCTTCCCAACTCCTTTCACTGTAAAGAAGAAAGGAATACTATATTTTCGACTTGTGTCAAACAAGAGAAAGAAAGAAAATCAAATTATTCATAACTATTCACGATATGTTCCCTATGGTAACTGGGTTCATCAATTATGGTCAACAAACAGTACGGGCTGCAAGGTACATTGGTCAAAGTTTCCTAATTACCTTATCCCAAGCAAATCGTTTACCTGTAACTATTCAATATCCTTATGAAAAATTAATCACATCGGAGCGTTTCCGCGGTCGAATCCATTTTGAATTTGATAAATGTATTGCTTGTGAAGTATGTGTTCGTGTATGTCCTATAGATCTGCCAGTTGTTGATTGGAAATGGGAAACAGATATTCGAAAGAAACGATTGTTTAATTACAGTATTGATTTTGGAATTTGTATTTTTTGTGGTAATTGCGTTGAGTATTGTCCAACAAATTGTTTATCAATGACTGAAGAATATGAACTCGCTACGTACGACCGTCACGAATTGAATTATAATCAAATTGCTTTAGGCCGTTTACCAATATCAATAATTGACGATTTTACAATTCGAACAATTGGGAATTCGTCTCAAAGAAAAAAGGAGTAAACCTCTTGATTAAAGAGTAATTGCAAAGTACTAAGGTTTCTTTTTGTTAGAAGGGGATAAGGTCTTTCTCTTTGCTTGGTCAATAATTACAAATCCTAACTATTGATTGGGTTCTGAGAAGTATGACTTAATTTGTATTGAAAGTCTATTAAGATAATATCTCCATTTCAAACAGCCGTTTAGAATACAGAAAAGAGCGAAATTGACCCAATAACTAGACCCCCGTTAACTCACACTTATTAGATTATAATTTAATTCAATTGGGAATGTCTCAGAAAAAAATTTTTCCTGGTCGGTTCTCAATAAGGTCATGAAAAACATTTCGATTTATTTATCTCTTATTTTAATATAATGGATTTGCCTGGACCACTACATGATTTTCTTTTAGTTTTTCTGGGATCGGGTCTTATAGTAGGAGGTCTGGGAGTAGTATTACTTACCAACCCAATTTATTCTGCCTTTTCATTGGGATTGGTTCTTGTTTGTATATCCTTATTCTATATTCTATCAAATTCCCATTTTGTAGCTGCTGCACAACTTCTTATTTACGTGGGGGCTGTAAATGTTTTAATCATATTTGCTGTAATGTTCATGAATGGTTCAGACTATTCTAAAGATTTTCATTTTCATCTTTGGACTATTGGGGATGGGGTTACTTCCCTAGTTTGTACAAGTATTTTTTTTTCACTAATCACTACTATTCTAGATACGTCGTGGTATGGGATTATTTGGACTACCCGATCCAACCAGATTATAGAGGAAGATTTGATAAGTAATAGTCAACAAATTGGTATTCATTTATCAACGGACTTTTTTCTTCCATTTGAACTGATTTCGATAATTCTTTTAGTTGCTTTGATAGGTGCAATTGCCGTGGCTCGTCAGTAAAAAATCTTTATAACTAGGAACAGAAATCCAAATTCAACCTTTTTCTGTGTTATCACATCCATTTCTCTGAAATTCGATTTGAATACTGTTCGGTTCATGTATAAAATCGAAATTTTTTTAGTCGCCCTATTCGATCTATTACCAATATCTTGTTTTGTTCCGTACTTGTTATATTCTAAGCAATCGAATCACTTGAATTATTGTTCATATTGAAATGAATCGGAATTGGTACGGAGTTGGTCAATGATACTCGAGCATGTACTTGTTTTGAGTGCCTATTTATTTTCTATCGGTATCTATGGATTGATCACGAGCCGGAATATGGTGCGGGCTCTGATGTGTCTTGAACTTATACTAAATGCGGTTAATATAAATTTCGTAACATTTTCTTATTTTTTTGATAGTCGTCAATTAAAAGGAGATATTTTCTCAATTTTTGTTATAGCTATTGCAGCCGCTGAAGCAGCTATTGGATCAGCTATTGTTTCGTCAATTTATCGTAACAGAAAATCGACTCGTATCAATCAATCGACTTTGTTGAATAAGTAGTATTTAGAAATCATAATATTCATCAATTCGAACTAGTCTATATAATTAGAATACGTCGTAACCTCAATCATGTTTGCAAAAACATAAGAAATCAAAGTATCTTTATTCCCTATTAGTATTATGAGTTGATCCAGAAGTGGATTGATTAGAAAAATTCTGGTAAATCATGGATTCATCTGGTGTTTAAATATATGGGCTATTTCCAACTTTACTAGATCGAAACTTTTTAGGAGTTCAAAAATTTATAAGATCCAATGTCACATTCAGTAAAGATTTATGATACATGTATAGGGTGTACTCAATGTGTCCGCGCCTGCCCCACAGATGTATTAGAAATGATACCTTGGGACGGATGTAAAGCTAAGCAAATTGCTTCTGCTCCAAGAACAGAGGACTGCGTTGGTTGTAAGAGATGTGAATCCGCCTGTCCAACGGATTTCTTGAGTGTTCGAGTTTATTTATGGCATGAAACAACTCGAAGCATGGGTCTAGCTTATTGATATTGAGACGTTTCAGAAAACCCCACTTAAAGCCATTCCGAATCCATTTTCTTTTTTTTTTTTTACCGATTACCGACAAAAACCCGTACTCTAAAATGGAATTTATTCTTATTGGGTTTTTCTTGTAGAGTACGGGTTTTTCTGGTCCAAGTGTATCTTGTCTTTACCACGAATTTTTTTCATTTTTTTCCTTGGTTAACAATAATTGTAGTTTTTCCGATAGCCGCGGGTTCTTTAATTTTCTTCCTCCCCCATAGAGGAAATCAGGTGACTTTAGAGTATACTATATTTATATGTGCCTTAGAACTCCTTATAACCACCTATGCGTTCTGTTATCATTTCCAGTTCGACGATCCATTAATCCAGCTAGCAGAGGATTATAAATGGATCAATTTTTTTGATTTTTACTGGAGATTGGGAATAGATGGACTTTCCTTAGGACCTATTTTACTGACAGGATTTATCACCACTTTAGCTACTTTAGCGGCTCGGCCAGTTACTCGGAATTCCCGATTATTCCATTTCCTGATGTTAGCAATGTACAGCGGTCAAATAGGATCATTTTCTTCTCGAGACCTTTTACTTTTTTTCATCATGTGGGAGTTAGAATTAATTCCCGTTTATCTACTTCTATCCATGTGGGGGGGGAAAAAACGTCTTTATTCAGCTACAAAGTTTATTTTGTACACTGCGGGAGGATCCATTTTTATATTAATAGGAGTTTTGGGTATCGGTTTATATGGTTCCAATGAGCCAATATTCAATTTGGAAACATTAGCTAATCAATCGTATCCCGCGGAACTGGAAATAATATTTTATATTGGGTTTCTTATTGCTTTTGCTGTCAAATCACCGATTATACCCTTCCATACGTGGTTATCAGACACCCACGGAGAGGCGCATTACAGTACTTGTATGCTTCTAGCCGGAATCTTATTAAAAATGGGAGCATATGGGTTGATTCGGATCAATATGGAACTATTACCGCACGCTCATTCTATATTTTCTCCCTGGTTGATGATAGTAGGTACAATGCAAATAATTTATGCAGCTTCAACATCTCCTAGCCAACGGAATTTAAAAAAACGAATAGCTTATTCCTCCGTATCTCATATGGGTTTTATAATTATAGGAATTGGGTCGATAACCGATACTGGACTCAACGGAGCCGTTTTACAAATAATTTCTCATGGGTTTATTAGTGCTGCACTTTTTTTCTTGGCAGGAACGAGTTATGATAGAATACGTCTTGGTTATCTTGACGAAATGGGCGGATTGGCTATCCCAATCCCAAAGATATTCACCATATTCAGTATCTTATCGATGGCTTCCCTTGCATTACCGGGCATGAGTGGTTTTGTGGCGGAATTGATAGTTTTTTTTGGAATAATTACCAGCCAAAAATACTTGTTAATGCAAAAAATACTAATTACTTTTGGAATGGCAATTGGAATGATATTAACTCCTATTTATTCATTATCTATGTCACGGCAAATGTTCTATGGGTACAAGCTATTTAATGCTCAAAACTCTTATTTTTTTGATTCTGGACCCCGGGAGTTATTTGTTTTGATGTCTATTCTTCTACCCGTAATAGGTATTGGTATTTATCCGGATTTCGTTCTCTCCCTATCAGTGGACAAGGTCGAAGCTATTCTATCTAATTTTTTTTATAGATAGTTTTCATGAATAAAAAAAATCAAAAACCAATCCTATGTCCTCTGCTTTTTAAAATAGGTCGTTGTCCAATGAAAAAAAAAGAAGTCTTTTTTCGTGTCTTAAGCTTAAAGTGAAAATTAACTAAAAAAGAATAAGAATAAATAAGTCAACAATAAATAACTAAATTTGAATTGTAACCAGACACACCTTATGGCCTTTGTGAGAACCTTTTGAATCAAGTACTGTAGTGATTCAAAAGGTTCTCGGCAGCTTCCACTAAGTTTCGTTTCTATATTTGCGCTGTCCTATGTTTGTATTCATTAGTCCCTTTCCTTTCTTCAATTCACTTAGATGTTAATTAAATGAACCATAACTATGTAACCCGATTCCTAATAGATTGACCCCGAAGTAGCATATCCAAATTATAAGAAAGCCCATAGAAGCCACAATTGCAGAATTTACACCTTCCCAATTTTGATTTGTTCGCGTATGGAAATAAATCCCAAATAGAGTCCAAGTAATAAATGCCCAAGTTTCCTTTGGATCCCAACTCCAATATGATCCCCATGCCTCATTAGCCCATACTGCTCCGGAAAGAATACCTATGGTTAAAAAGATAAATCCTAGACTAATAATATGATAACTCCACTGATCCAATTGTTGAATCAATTGATATCCATAATAATTTCTAGCAGAAGAAAGAAAATAAGGAAAAGAAGTGTTTAGTAAACCATTGTTTTTTTCATTCAGGTATTGTATTTCACCAAAGGAAAATGATTCATTTCCATTTAATAAATTATTTCTTTTATCAAAAATCCTTATAATTTTTCGAAATGTAATGACTAGACGAGCTGTGGATAATAATGATCCACATAAAAGAGCTGCATAACCTAATATCATCATACTTACGTGCATCATTAACCACTGGGCTTGTAGAGCAGGTACTAATATTCCGGATTGATGCATTTTGGTTAAAAACCCCGAAATAGCAAAACTCTGGGTAAAAATAGCGCTTGGCGCGGTTATTGCGCTTAAATCATTTTTATGTTTTTTAAAATAGAAAATCCTATGAATAATAGAGAAACTCCATGAAAGAAAGATTAATGATTCATATAAATCACTTAATGGGAAATGCCCCGAATAAATCCAACGAGTGACTAATAATCCTGTTAGACAGACAAAGGTAGCAATCGTCCCTTTTTCTAATGAATCATATAATCCTATGATTTCATCGACTAATAAGGTTATCAACTGGATTGGAATTCCAATCGAAACTACCGAAAAGGATATATGAGTTAATATATGCTCTAATGTTGAAAATATCATAAATCAAAATAAAAAATGAAAAGGGAGAGTCTTTCAAGTATACGGAATGGAAATCAGAAGTTAAATTCATTATCATTATAGGACTTTTTGCATATCTTTTTATCTTTTTATAAAAGATAAAAAGATATGCCGCCACTCGGACTCGAACCGAGATGCTCTAGCACTGCTTCCTAAGAGCAGCGTGTCTACCGATTTCACCATAGCGGCTTGCTCGAAATCATAATAACCTATTTTTACTCAATCGTCGAGATTTAAAGAGTCAATTTCAATGAAATCCTTTTTAGGAAGCATTCCAATTGATGAATAAAAACTTGTTGAAATAGAGATGGAAAGAGCCCCCCCCTTTGCCGTCTTATTTAATTATTTAAGGTTTCAGCTTTATTTAACTTAAAAATAGAAGTTTTCATAAAATCGACTTGTTATAACTAAAGAGGTCTTACTTCAATCGAGGAAAAAATAAAATAGGATGTTTCTTTTTTATTTTTATGTTTTTATGAATCACAATTTCAGCGCAAGATCCACCAATTCAAAAAAGATTTATTTAATTTGGATAACTTTTGTGTTGTCTTATTTAGTTATTTATAAGGGGGTGGGGTGATGGGGAAAATAAGAATCCCCATCTTGCGAATGAAAACAAATTTCAATAACTCAATAAAAAAGAAAAAAGGGTTGAAACTTTTGATTTGGTTTTTATTCTTTTTTTTTTTTCAAATTCCAAAAGAAGGACCAAACTCTTTTTTTAGAATTCAGTAGACAAATTCATCGGTTCAAAACATTAATGAATGGAAATCTTTACTTACTTTTTTTTTATTTCTATTTTTCTATTCTAGAATATATATT